GCGAATTCGCGGGGTAAGGTCCCATTGAGTTCTTACTCTTTCAACGCGACTTTTATTCATTCCATAGCATAAACATTCCAAATGAATCCAGTTAACATAGTCACACCACCCCAATTTGGATTGAAAAAATGGGGGCTCGGGGGCAAATCAAATTCAAATAGTATTCTTCGCAACCTACATCCTAGTCTGTTAGAATATTACTAGCGGCGGAATACAAGTAATTCCCACCAGCTTGCCGAAAAACAGTATAAACAAAGCAAGAATAAAGGCTTTTCCTTATTTATTATTTAATATATTATTTTTTCCCATACATAATTGCATTGATCAACAAGAAGTTGAGTCTGTTTACCAACTTAATGTTTCGAAATACATGGATCTAGAAATTCATTTCGGACAATTGAACCTTCTCAAACTGTTTCTTTTTAAGAACTAAAAAAATTTGTGCGAGAATAACGGATGCCAAAAAGAAAAAAAGACCTTGGACACGCGAGGGATCTTGAAGTACTATTTCCGCATCTCCCTGACCAAATCCACCCACATTTGGATTACTCGTTAATGGTTGATCAAGTTTGATGGATTCACCCTCTGAAACAAGAAGTTCTGGTCCCGGAGGTATAATATCAACGACTGAGTGTCCATCTGATGCATCCGCTATGGTTATTTCATATCCCCCTTTTTCTTTACGTACTATTTTGCTTACTATACCCGATGCTGTAGCATTATAGACTGTATTGTTACTCTTGCTCCCATCGGGATAAATCTGACCCCTTCCCCTGTTCCCGCCCACGTATATAGGATATTTTAAGAAGTAAACGTCTTTCTTAGTAATGGGGTCCGGAGACAGAATAGGAAAGGTGATTTCACTATATTTCTGACCAGGAACAGGACCTATCACAAGAATATTTTTTTTAGTAGGACGATAACTCTGAAAAGACAGATTGCCCATCTTTTCTTTCATTTCCGGAGAAATACGATCGGGGGGGGCTAATTCGAATCCCTCAGGTAAAATAAGAACAGCCCCCACATTCAAGGACCCCCTTTTGCCATTTGAAAGAACTTGTTTCAATTGGGTATCATAAGGAATTCTAACAACTGCTTCAAATACAGTATCTGGAAGTACCGCTTGTGGAACCTCAATATCCACGGGCTTGTTAGCTAAATGACAATTGGCACATACAATACGCCCAGTTGCTTCTCGTGGATTTTCATAACTCTGTTGTGCAAAAATAGGATATGCATGTGAAATGGCTGTCCGAGTTATTACATATATAAATATAATGATCGATACGGAAACGGATCGAGTCATCTGTTCCTTTATCCAAGAAAAGATATTTCTATTTTGCATGGTCCAATCATTGATCCCGGAAATTTCTACAATAAATTTGGTAGGTTGCTAGTATAGTTCAGTTCCCTATCCACGATTCTGCTAGTTTACTGGAAGAATTTGACTGGAATCCAGGAGATTTCTCCTGGCCTGGATGGGTAGAAACATAAAGAGTGAGTAAGATTTCGAATGGTTTTTTTTATTACGAAGGAAAAAAACATTATGATTGGATTCATCTCAGTGGATCATTCTTTAGTCATTCATTGAATGATAAATCACTACAAGTGACGGAGATACACGATTTAAATAACGGAAGATCCAATATTTAAAAATTGTATCTAGAATGACTGGAAAAGTGGAAACAAGGCCTGATATAATTTGATTATTATGAGAAAATCCAAAATCCTTGTAGACAGAACCAATCATTAGTTCCCAACCGTGAGTCGAATGGAATCCAATACATAAATCCGTTAATAAAAGAATAGAAAAAGCTTTTATTGTGTCGCTTAAGTTATAGAGAAATTCCCGAACCCACGAATTAATAATCACAAGCTCTTCGTTACCCAGAATCGAATAACCACTTAGAATAACAAAACTTATTATATTTGTCGAAAAGTGCAAAATGGTATGGATATGATCCTCATTGTGCATCTTGACCAATTGTATTGTTTCCTTGTGTATTCCTATACGAAGCTTTTGTATATGTGTCTCCCGGTACTCCTTTATCATTTCGTCCAAAAGGAATAGTTCTTCTAATTCTATAAATTTTTCTAGAATGTTCTTTTCTTGAATATCATTCAAAAAAACTTCGGATTGCATAGTATTCCACCAATTAGTAACCCAAGATTCCATACTTTTATGAAATGAGAGAGAAATCCACCAGGGCAAAAAGACTATAGATGCAAGATATAGAAGGGGGGTGAATGCTTTCTTTTTTGGCATTTTGAATCTGTGAATTTTTAATGAAACCACCTCATTCCTCGACTCTATCCAATCCGATATTTCCATGAAACATGAGTTCTCTAACAAGGTATTGAATCCATAGATCTATTCGCCCCCTTTTTTATTAATTGGTTAGTCCTCGGATCTCGAAACAATATTTTTTTATTATTTCTTCATTCGAAGCAATTGCATGCATCCTTTTGATGAATGAACGGAGCCGCTTCAAGAAATAAATATTTTTCAGATTTCGAGGCAAAAGAACCTCCTTAGATTAATTATTTCGAAAAATTTCGCTGGCTACCCATAGCACAGGAATAATTGAGGGAAATTCATGAAAAAAAAATATTGATATGATGATCAAATCAAAAATGAATAGCAAAAAAAGAGATAAATAGAATGGTTATAGTTATAAACTATCCGATTTTTTGATCATCAAAGAGCAAAAGAAAGGATAAAAAGAAACATCGATTGACAAAACAAAACAAAAAAGAATTCAATTACAAGATATGATCCATTTATATCTAACAGATCAATTCAAAATATTGGACCAAAAAAGATGAATTCTTTAGTCTGAATTGTTCGTATATATGTTATGAATCCATACTTAGTATACTTGTTACTAGTATAAAAGAATTCAGTGGATTTCCATATGCATAAAAAAAGGTTTTGGTGTACCAAAACCACTGCGTTTTCTGTTTTCTGGTTGTTCCATATGCGTCTTCTTTTGCTCGAATGAGCGCTCTGAAAAAACTTCAGTTAAGTTATATAACAAATATAATTCATGAGGTCCTTCCCCAATGCTGCGAAAGCATTCATTCTTCTATGAATTTCAAAACACTTCAATAGGTACGCGCAAAAAATAGGCCAATTCCGCAGCTTTTTGTTCAATTTCTCGCGGAGTTAAATTATCATCAGTACGAGTCAAGGGAACGGCCCCCTGGCCTCTGATTTCCATATAAAGTACACGACGAGGATAAATACCTTCTTTAACCTCTATTCTAATCGACTGAATATCTCTCATAAGGAATCGAAGGAAGATGCGACGATTTCTTCCAGGGAATCCCCAACGAAAAATACACACTATTCCTTTTTTTCTATCGAATCGATCATAACCACTCCCTACATTCCACGAAATTGCGCACCACAAATAGGAGCTAATGAACAGACCCGCGATCCCATAGAAAGACATCACGATCCCTTGTGGAAAAAAAAGGATTTGCTGAGAAGGAAATAAGGATATAAAATTCCTACCAAGATAACTAGAAGTTCCAACCAATAAGAATCCTAGTGAACCTAAAAAAAGGATACAGGCCCAACAGAAATTACTTGTTTTTCGAGACCCCGTTATAAGTTCTATCCATATACGTTCTGATCGCCAGTTCATACTAGATCCAGTTATTTCATTTTATTGGAATTGAGAGAATAGCCAAAATGCATTTTACTTTATTTATATTTAATATAAAATTGATTTTTTTGTTCCCGAAGTAACTCTCATCAACTAGCACTATTATTATGATGTGAACCATTAGGAGTAATTCATCGAATCATTTAGATATAAAAAAAGAATATCCCCCTCATATGATCCCACTATAGATATCTACATACATATGGATACTTTGACTTTCCATTTCAGACATCCGCTGATCCATTTTAAAAGAAAAATAGATAGAATTAATTTATCCATATATCCTGTCATGTTTCCGCGTGCATAACAGCCCCTTCATTTGTGTTCGGAAGAAGAGACATTTTTGTTGTCCCCTATTCCACTAAATAAATATCTGTATTATGATCCACGTCCAAGTCTTGAAAAAAAAAAAATGGATGAGATTGGGTCCCATCGAATCTAGACAATCTTGTTTTTTTGAACATGAAGAAATAGAGAAGCCATTGCAAGTGCCGGAAATACTAGACCCACTAAAGGCACAAAAAAAGCGGGTAAGTTGAAAGTTGTCATAGAATGGATACCTCGATTTAATATTTCTACCTGTTATAAAGGTACCTTAGGATAAGTATATCTATTATAAGTATATAATAATAGGTACAAGAAATGTAGAACTAAATAAGTGTATCTATTCACCTTTCCATTTAGTATTCTCGTTCTCTTATCTTCTAATAAAGACCTAAAAAGTTTCTTATCAGTTATCAAAGGATTCGTTAGAATCCGATCCAACAGGGATTCCTAGTCAAAATGGGAGTTCTCAGGGGATATATAAAAAGAAATGCAAGATTTTGATTCTCTATTTTCTACATTTGAATTATTCGATATCTATAATACGTAAGAAGGGGACATTCATTTATTTTTTCATAATTTAGGAGAAGATTTCACTCTTTTATCCTGTTGATAGAGTCTTCCTCTTCCTGATTACTAATCATGAATAAATATAGGTATAAATTGGATCCGGGGGAAATCAAAAAAAAAAAAGTGATTATCCAAAACTTCTGACCCTTTATACATACAGTTAGATCTTATGCCCTCAAGTAAAACCCCATTCTTCTTTTTTTTTGATTACTACTATAAACTAAATACTTGTGCACCTCAAAGAAAAAAAAAAAAGAAAATAACTGAATTAAATGATCTACTTGATTTCATTTTGATTCAAGGGAAAGAAACCGTGAAGCTGAAATAACTCACTCAGAACACCTTTTAAAGGATTACGTGGTACGATTGGGTCGAATAAGCCCTTATGGAATAAATACTCAGCTTCTTGTGAACCATCAGGCACTGTCTTATTCA